TCGACGGATTTTCCTCTTACTATAAATTTCATTGTTGCCGGGATTGACATGTAGAACGGGACTCTATCTTTATTCTCGTCCGATTAATCAGTTCTTCAAAAGATCTATCAGATTATGGAGTGAATGGTTTGATCAATGAATATTCGATTCTTTCTTCAATATGGAATCGATTGACAACAATTCTTCTGTTTATGTATACAGGTTTATCCTTCATCTTTTCTGAAGTTTCGATAGAAGGATTCCTCTACTAACGTAAGGCAATCAACTCCATTCGTTAGAACAGCTTCCATCGAGTCTCTGCACCTATCCTTTTTGATTTTCGCTTTCTGAACCTTTGTTTGTTTTCGGAAAACGTGATTTGGCTCAGGATTGCCCATTTTTTTTAATTCCAGGGTTTCTCTGAATTTGAAAGTTATCACTTAGTAAGTTTCCATACCAAGGCTCAATCCAATTAAGTCCGTAGCGTCTACCGATTTCGCCATATCCCCCTTTTTGAGATGAAAATCTCATTGTAATCTCGTTCCCCTTTTTCTTTCATTTATACCGGAACCGTTGAATTCATTAGATAGATGCCGATTCCTGTCTCGAAAAAGTGTTTTCTCCTATATTTTCTTTGATGTCTATCTTCTTTCATCTTCTATATCTATAGGAGGCTCATATTCGGTCCAATCAAAAACGATTTTATCATTTCTGTATCGGCAATTCAATATAGGTGGATACATACGCTATACATCTGTCTCTCTTCCAATCATTTCCCCATGAAATTTAGAATACTTGAACGGTCGATTCTTTTTTTTATATGATTTGATTTTTGAATTCAAAAATCAAATCATATAAAAAAAAGAATATTTAATTGTGATAAAAAAAAATGGAAATTCTATATCGCTAGATTAATCGTTATCTTCTATAATATTTAACAGTTATTTGAAATTCTATATTCTATTCTTTAATATATTCATATTCATTATGAATAGCGAATATGAATAGCTAAGAATTAAAATAGTATAATAGTGAATAGCAAAGATTCTAAGAGTTTATTGAATTCCTATGCATGTCGAATTTATGTTATGTGAGCCTGCTTAGCTCAGAGGTTAGAGCATCGCATTTGTAATGCGATGGTCATCGGTTCGATTCCGATAGTCGGCTTTTCTCTATTTATTTTATTCGATGTTTTACATGATTGATAATGCATCTTTGAAATCAAAGAATATTGAAAAAAAATGTCTTCCTCTTTTGGCAAAAGCCATTGATTTATTATGTGATAGGAATTTCCAACTATCTCACGAAAAGAATCCTTTTCTTTTTCTATATATAGAATATAAAGATCTGGATATTTATCCAACTCATCTCATTATTCTTTAATAGAATAATACTTCAGTAAATTTCGCTTTATTTAGAATTTAGTTCATTTTTAGTTTAGGTTTATTCTGTAGAATGAAATTTCATCAATAAGAATTAATAATTCAATTAATAATTCAATATAAATAAGAAGAAGGAGTCTTTATGTCGCGTTACCGAGGTCCTCGTTTCAAAAAAATACGCCGCCTGGGGGCTTTACCAGGGCTAACTAATAAAAGGCCCAGAGCTTTAAGTGATCTTAGAAACCAATCGCGTTCCGGGAAAAAATCCCAATATCGAATTCGCCTAGAAGAAAAACAAAAATTGCGTTTTCATTATGGTCTTACAGAACGACAATTACTTAAATACGTTCGTATCGCCGGAAAGGCAAAAGGGTCAACAGGTCAGGTTTTACTACAATTACTTGAAATGCGCCTGGATAACATTCTTTTTCGGTTGGGTATGGCCCCGACTATTCCGGGAGCTCGCCAATTAGTTAACCATAGACATATTTTAGTCAATGGTCGTATAGTAGATATACCAAGTTATCGCTGCAAACCCCGAGATACTATTGCGGCGAGGGATGAACAAAAATCTAAAGCTCTAATTCAAAATTCTCTCGATTCATCCCCCCATGAGGAATTGCCAAACCATTTGACTCTTCAACCATTCCAATATAAAGGATTAGTTAATCAAATAATAGATAGTAAATGGGTCGGTTTGAAAATAAATGAATTGCTAGTTGTAGAATATTATTCTCGTCAGACTTAAACCTAACAAAAATAAAATCAACACTAATAAGATAAGAATAAGGGTTGGACCCATTTTGCTCCCTTTCGGCGAAGTAAATTAACCTAAGGTTAAGATAAATAAGGGTTTGATCCGGATTTTTCTTACATTTAGGTATCATAGACCGAGAGGGGGATTTTCATTCCTTGTCTACTCTACTCTTTTCTTTCACAGTATTTTCCGTACCACAGCCATTAGGAATAGAGAATCCATATCAAAGAAAGGTCTAACTGTTGGAATAGTCGTATCCATTGCTATTTGATCTATTGTGGTTAGTAAGATCGATGAATTAGGTGAAGGTACGGAAAGAGAGGGATTCGAACCCTCGGTAAGCAAAAGCCTACATAGCAGTTCCAATGCTACGCCTTCAACC